GATAAACGAAAAAGAACAACGAATGAAATAATTGGAATCACTAATGCATGCATTGTTGTATTAGATCGAAATCTGAAATCTGAAGGTTCTTTTTTGACCTAACTACAAAGAGGCGGATTTCTAATAGGAAAGATACAAACTAGAACTTCTAAAGCAAAAGAGAATAGAAATGACTAGTCTTATAATATAGTTGAACCAAAACACCTATTTTTTTTTTCGAGTGATCGTGTGATCACTTTTTGTTCTCATTCATTCAAGATATTATATGCAAGATATTATAACCTATTACGAAATCTAATTAGTTAAAAAGAAAGTAAAAGTTTTATAAGATTACTGTTCGCTCTAAAATTGAAAATAGATTCGATAAAAAAAAATAGTAATAATTTTCTAATTTGATTCCATAATGATTCGAAAAGAGTTTTGTTTTAAAACGAAATTACACGACCTAATTCTTATTAGTTGAATTGAAAAATGATCCAAGAATGCATTCGCTGATTGCAAACGCGGTATGCGTAGATGTTACAGACGATTAATCAATTTCTTTTTCTAAAGCTGTGACTTTATCCTTGTTAGTGCTGTCTATAATGATATTTGAATCAAAAGCTTGCAATTGGTATTTTTGTTTCTCTCCTATTTTGTAAAAAATGAAACTCAGGTAAGTGCTTTTTTATAAACATATGTATAAAAATAACATATTTCATTTAGCTCCTTGATGCCTATAATAACTAGTTATTTCGGTTTTCTACTAACGGCTTTAACTATAACCTCAGCTCTATTTATTGGTCTGAGCAAGATACGACTTATTTGAAATGAATTGCACAATTCATAAAAGGAAATCTTTCCGCGAACTTCTGTGTATTTCTAGTTACTTATCGTGTCAATTACCAATTCTTGGTCATTGAGATTCGTGGTAATTTGGATTAATATTTAGGTATAGATATTACCTCTTTTTTCTCCTTTCAAACAAATTGAAATGATTGAAGTTTTTCTTTTTGGAATCGTGTTAGGTCTAATTCCTATTACTTTGGCTGGATTATTTGTAACTGCATATTTACAATACAGGCGTGGCGATCAGTTGGACCTTTGATTAATTAACATCCCCCCCTTTTTTTGACCTCCTCCTTTGTTTAATATCCAGGAGGTCAAATTAAGATTGCTGTTCCAGTTCCAGTTAGTGTTTCAGCCGAATTCGATCGAAGAAGATCCGAATCACGCTCTGTAGGATTTGAACCTACGACATCGGGTTTTGGAGACCCGCGTTCTACCGAACTGAACTAAGAGCGCTTTCTTATCATAAAAGAGAATACTGTAAAGAAAAAAGAAAAGAATTGGCCCCAATACATCTTGTATGCATACTATATAGTGTCATTGTATGCATACTATATAGTGTCATAAGAATGAAAGATTCTATATGATATGTCCATTGTGAGTTGATCTTAAAAAATACCTCATTACTGCTCAAAGGAGTAGTAATAGGTAGGGATGACAGGATTTGAACCCGTGACATTTTGTACCCAAAACAAACGCGCTACCAAGCTGCGCTACATCCCTTCCGTTGGTCTACAGTGTCATTGTAGAGAATTCCTGTCTTGTTTTCCACATCGTTATCTCCTCTATTAAAACCTAGAATTTTTCTTTTCATTTCGTCTTTTTGGTCTCATTTAACATATAATAATAGCAAAAGACTTCTATCTATATGAAATATGGAACGGAACCCCAAGGAAAAATAACTGAGTCTTTTTGGGGAATATTGGAGAAGAAAAGGACGTTTTTTCTGTATTTAACAAAAAGTAAATCTTTTTTACTAGATAATTGTACATTTAAATATGTATTATCTTATTGATTACAATAAAATGAAAAAATGAAGGAGGTTTTTCAATGCGAGATCTAAAAACATATCTTTCCGTGGCACCGGTACTAAGTACTCTATGGTTCGGTTCTTTGGCAGGTTTATTGATAGAGATTAATCGTTTTTTCCCGGATGCGTTGACGTTCCCATTCTAGTTATTGGCGCGGGACGGAATAAAGAATATTAGAGATACAATTAAATATCAGCCCCCTCTTTTCTCTTTTTTCCCTTTTTTAGAAGAAGGGAGGAAAGAGAAAGAATAAAAGTGCATTCAACAGCTGTGAGACTCGGGTTCTGGTTGGAATGAAATGAATATTTCATTCTATGGAAGTCGAATACAAACAGTGGTTCTAGGGAAAGAGTATTATACAAGATACTTATATAAAATATAAAATGCTGTACTGTGATTTGAAAGTTTAGAAATCTTTCTATCTTATTTCCGATATTGAGTGTAGTGAAATCTTGCATAAGAGGATAGCAAGTTACAAATTCTATTTTGTTTTTTCCTTCCTTTCTTCTTTTTCGTTTCGGATTGAAAGAGGAAGAGTTGAGTAAATGAAAAATCCAAAGGAGGTTCATGGCCAAGGGTAAAGATGTGCGAATACCGGTTCTTTTGGAATGTACCGCTTGTGTTCGAAACGGTGTTAATAAGGAATCAACGGGCATTTCCAGATATATTACTCAAAAGAACCGGCACAATACGCCTAATCGATTGGAGTTACGAAAATTCTGTCCATATTGTTACAAACATACGATTCACGTGGAGATAAAGAAATAGATTGAAGCGAGTACTTGCGCCCTTATCTTAATCTTACAAGGCAAGGAAAGGGAAAAATGACATTATATATATAACATATTTAACATAGTTAAAAAGAATTATAAACAAACCAAATCCTATTTATTTATTCTAATTATAGATCCGGCTGAAATAGGATTTTAGGGATAAGAAATAAACTAACCAAACCATGGATAAATCCAAGCGAACTTTTCTTAAATCCAAGCGATCTTTTCGTAAGCGTTTGCCCCCGATCCAATCGGGGGATCGAATTGATTATAAAAACATGAGTTTAATTAGTCGATTTATTAGTGAACAGGGAAAAATATTATCTAGACGAGTAAATAGATTGACCTTGAAACAACAACGATTAATTACTATTGCTATAAAACAAGCTCGTATTTTATCTTTGTTACCTTTTCTTAATAATGAGAAACAATTTGAAAGAACTGAGTCGACCACTAGAACTACTAGTCTTAGAGGCAGAAAAAGGTAGGTTTACTCTTTATTAACTTGAATTCAAACCCCCATCCGAACTCAAACGCGGATTTCTATTTTGTGGTCAAAATCCAAGAATCCGGATTGAATTCTCGTGTCATAAGAAAAAAAAGAAGAATCTGGGAAGAAGAAAATTTTTTTTTGAACGCGTTGATTCATTTTTATTTTGACTACTTTCTTTTCTCATATTTTCTCATATTCTATTCATTTTTATTTTCTTTTTTATTCGACCTTCCCGGAGTTCATTCTCCGGGCAACTCCGTTTAACCGGTGGATTCCTTCCAACTTACTTCTTTTATAATCTCATTGGAAATCATATAAAGACAATTCCTATTTGATATAGCTATTTGTGCAAGTATTTTACGATTAAGAAGCAACTGTCTCTTGTACAGATCATTTATTAATCTACTATAACTATAGCATACCCCCCTTTCGCGAATTGCTGCATTTATTCGAGTGATCCACAAACGACGAAAATGGATTTTTTTCCTATCCCTATCCCGATGAGCCGAAACCAAAGCTCTTATTTTTTGTTGAGTAATAGTTCGAGTAAGTCTTGAATGAGCCCCCCGAAAGCTTGATGCAAATAAACGAATTTTTGTTCTACGTCTCCGAGCGATATATCCCCGTCTAATTCTGGTCATTGAATAAATGAAACTTTAACGAATAACTAATAGATTTCCTAGATTTCCTTTCTTTCAGTTATTCTTTTGCCCCTTTCCTAGTATATTAATAACAAAACTGATTTTTCCAATGTATAAACTAAGAATTCCAATGGCTTTGGCTACTATAACCTTCCCAACCACAATTTTTGATTTTTTCTAGACATTTCACCTCGAAATACGAAATTTGACTATACTAGGTATTAAAAAATCAAAGTAATGATAAAGAAATAGTGGATTCCATCGTTTCTATGGTTACTTCTTCAACGGTGAGGTCTTCTCTATACACCGGAGCCTTTACTTCATTTAATCAATGTTATTGCTAACTTGTATAGTTCACATTCTTCGGCTCTACCCATGAATTATCCAGTAATAGGTCTTTCACAACAAGCTCTACCTATACAGTAACGGTATTTAATTATGAAGGTTGGCTGGGTAACTGACCCTGTTAGTCCGTTCTTGCAAGAGGGGTCTATGTTAACTAAGATTTCCTCCGCTTAATGGATAACCATTTGCTACCAATGGAGAATTGCTTCTCATTTTGAATTGAGGTGAGTGGATTTACACCAACAGAAACCATAAATTTCATACAAAATAAAAGGGATATCATCCATTTTTAGATAGGAAATCTAGTTTGTTTTTCCGTTATATCCTATTTGATCATTGATATTCGAACATTGTTCTCTTTCCTTTGTTCTAGTTCATGATCTGAACGAGTCGCACATACACCCTAGTACATGTTCCTCGGCGCTGAGGGCATCCCCGAAGCGCGGGGGATTTTGTGACATTTCTAATTGGCTGTCTTGTATTTCTAATAAGTTGTTTAATCGTTGGCATGTTGAATCATATACATAATGGGCTGGTTTAGATCGATCCTAACCGGATGATTATCAATTACTTTTATTCAATAGAATAATAAAAAAGATTCCATAGAATAATAATATTCAACTCGGCAGGGTTCATTTCAGAATTGACGCGAAATCCAGGTTATTGTCATTCAACCGCCACAAGATCAACAATTCCATAAGCTTGGGCCTCTGTTGCTGACATAAAAACATCTCTTTCCATGTCTTCGGATACAACCCATAAGGGTTTGCCCGTTCTTTGTACATAAACCCTTGTCAGGGTTTCACGTAGTTTCAGCAGTTCTCCCACTTCCAGGATGAATTCTCCCGTTGCTACTTCAAAAAAAGAACCAGCAGGTTGGTGGATCATTACCCTGATGATATAAGATAATAAAAGGTTTCTCTCTTTTTCATGATGAGGGGAAGATAAAAGAAAGATAAAAGAATAACAAGAAAAAAAGATAGAATCGAACAACCGTACGGGCATTATGCATTGCATACGGCTCTACAATAAAATTGACCCTTACCTTCCATCAAAGAAATAAAAAATAGGATCGATCAGACCCCGATCGGTAAATGATCAACTTACCACCCTTCCTTTCGGAGGAATTCAAAAATACTATGATGGCTCCGTTGCTATATATATTTATTATATTTTTTTGTCTGTGATTTGTCTGTCATTCAGCAATCCCAAAGTTGCTTTTTATTTGATCAAATAATAAATAAACTAAGGAAAAAAGAATTTTTTTTTCGCTCCATAACATAAATAGAAATATTGTTAAGAGACCTCTGGTGTGAAAAAAGTTTGTGACGCTGAACTGGACTTCCAAAATAAGAAAATAGGAAATACGTTTTTATCATATTACTCTCTCGATACATAAGCTAATGTTGTGAAAACAAAAAATTTTTTTTATATCGAATTCAAAGTGCCATGCTATTATTACTTAATATTCATATTCATATTTCATATGGCGAAGGCATAGTCTTCTTTTTTCTCTCAAATAAATAAAAGCCTCATTGGCGCCAAGCGTGAGGGAATGCTAGACGTTTGGTAATTTCTCCTCCGACCAGGATAAAAGATCCCATTGAAGCGGCGGATCCCATGCATATTGTATGTACATCTGGTTGCACAAACTGCATAGTATCATAAAGAGCCACTCCCGGTATTACCCATCCGCCAGGAGAGTTTATAAATAAATACAGCTCTTGGGTATCATCCTCGATACTGAGATATATCATAAGACCAATAAGTTGATTTGAGATCTCGCTATCAACCTCTTGACCTAAAAAAAGTAATCTTTCTCGATAAAGTCGGTTGATTAGGGTCAAATTGTATCCCTTAAGAACCGTACAGGCGCCTTTTAACGCATACGGTTCAAAAAAAATCAATGTGTATATTCCAATACTTTTTCTTTTTTCATAGCAAGTTCCTTCTAACTTATAATAAAAGGATTTTTTTTCACTAAATATGAGTTTGTCTTCCTTTCCTTATAACGAATGTAAAAAAAAAAAAAAAGAATTCATTAAACTTATCCAATTAACTTCTCATTGATGGATTGTTTCATCGAGATCCAATCCAAATCACGATGTCATTTTCTTGTTCTTAAATGGGCCTCTTTAATCTTTTTAGGTTTATGCTCTACTCCGGGTAAAGATCCGCCCGATTTTGATTTGCACATATAGTACAAATGTTCCCATTACCACTTCTTTTTGTTATCCCCCCCTTTTTTTCAATTCATGCATTCCGTAAAAAAGGTTGACGGATTCATGCATATTACTCAATTGATTAACATAATAGTTTGAAAAAAATTTTTCTTTAAAAAAAGGAATACTTTATGATATAAAATAAAATAGAAATAGATATATTACCACTTGGTTTTTTTTAACGGAGCCTGGATACTTCAATGTAGTAGTCCAACTAAGACAACCATAAATTCTTCTAATTGATAATAGTAATCCGAATCCCCCCCAAAACGGATCTAATTGCACTTCACGCTCCAAAATTTTGATGATGAAATGAATCTTTCGTGGGCGAAACAGAGGATATCTCGATTGGGGAGAAAACGGGGAAATCCCATATGACCAAATATATCTGACAAGTCGCACTATATGTCAAGCCAAGATGCATCTTCCTCTCCAGGACTTCGAAAAGGTACTTTTGGGACACCAATAGGCATTAAATGAAATAAAAAAGAACTAAGTACTATATTTTACTTTGATGTGGAAACGTAACAAAGCCTTTCTTTTTCTTTATAATATTGTACTTTATCCTAATCAGATTTTATTCAATTCATAAGATTTTATTCATCATTTATGAAAATTTGATAAAGAAAGCAAGAAAAAAAGGGAAAATTATTACGAATAGTGTCCTCTAATGATGAACAAGTATGGGCACATTCGCTCATAGAAAATGGCATTCACTTCCCCATTGCGTATTGGTACTTATCGAGTATAGAATAAATCTGCTTCTCTTTGTTCCTACGAACAAAATTGTTCCATTATTACCAACAGAATAGAACAAATATGAACCCTTGCGTTGAAATAATTTACTAAAACTAAATAGGGGGGTCCATAACATAGTCATAGTATAGTCTTTTACAATGCAATAAAGTTACATAGTGTCTTTTTTCTTTCATAAAGGGGTATTTCCATGGGTTTGCCTTGGTATCGTGTTCATACCGTTGTATTGAATGATCCCGGACGGTTGCTTTCTGTTCATATAATGCATACAGCTTTGGTTGCTGGTTGGGCCGGTTCGATGGCCCTGTATGAAATAGCAGTTTTTGATCCTTCTGACCCTGTTCTTGATCCAATGTGGAGACAGGGTATGTTCGTTATACCCTTCATGACTCGTTTAGGAATAACCAATTC